CCTTCAACTTGGGATCGATTCACAAGAATTATGAAATGTATAATCAAATATGGATTCGGGTCGTGATTAATCATTTGAGATTTCAGTACGTATATACGGTCATCCCTTCTTTCGAGAGTTCCGATAGATAGATTCTATCTACCAACGCAGTCAACTCCATTCGTTAGAACAGCTTCCATTAAGTCTCTGCACCTATCCTTATTTTTGATTCTCGCTTTCTATTCTAAACTTAGAAATACTTGTTTTCAGAAAACAAGGATTTGGCTCAGGATTGCCCATTTTTAATTCCAGGGTTTCTCTGAATTTGGAAGCTACCACTTAGTAGGTTTCCATACTAAGGCTCAATCCAATCAAGTCCGTAGCGTCTACCAATTTCGCCATATCCCCCCTTTCTTTTTTAGGCCGGAATCACAAGGGGATTCCGTCCCCTTCTTTTATTCCTGTTGGAATCATTCAATTCATTAGATACTGATCCAATATCAAAAAGGTGTCTGCTCCTATTTCTTACCCATCTTCTTTCATCCCTATATGACCCAGTATTTGGTTCAATCAGAAATGATTCTATCATTGATGTATCTGCAATTCAATATGAATGGATATATCCCACATATATCTTATCTTCCTCTCCCCCTCTCATTTTTACCGCCCAATCCGTAATACTGGAACGGTCGATATTTATTCTTTTTTTTTTTTCTTTTCGTCCTAGCTCTCCCCTTTCCGAATGAAACCAAAGGAATGTCTCATTATGATCTGGATTGCATCCTTATCTTATGCTCTTATGCTTAGGTCCGATCCGCTATCAAATTTTATATTATATATTAATTATATATTATATAAAATGATAATAATTATATAAAATGATAATATTTAATGATAATATTAATATAATGAATAGAAAAAATGTAAATATAATTATAAATATAATTATATAAAAATGAAAGAAAAATAATATTTTTCAAATAAAAATAATATTATTCAAATAAAATAATAAGATAAGATTCATATTCATAGCGAAGATCCGAGCAGCTTCCTGAATTCATATGCACTATTTATGTTATGTTTATGTGAGCCTGCTTAGCTCAGAGGTTAGAGCATCGCATTTGTAATGCGATGGTCATCGGTTCGATTCCGATAGCCGGCTTTCTCTATTTGTTTGTTCGATTTTTTCCATGATCGATAATGTCTCCTTGAGATCAAGGAATATTGAAAAGACTCCTCCCTTTTCTCCAAATGCCGGGTCACCAATCTATTATGTTATGTCGCGGGAACTTCCAACTATGAATAAAAAACTAATTGGAGCAGTTAGATCTCTACAGAATAAATCATGAAAAGGATCCTTACTTCCCATATATTATATACAAAATATACAAACAAATCCTTGCCATATATACAAAATAATCCGGACATTGATACAATTCATCTCATTTCTCTTTCTAGTACTTCAGTGGGTTTATATCGTTTAGTTCAGTTTTAATTTAGGTTTATTCTATAAAATGAAATAAAATTCAAATAAGGAGTCTTTATGTCTCGTTACCGAGGGCCTCGTTTCAAAAAAATACGCCGTCTGGGGTCTTTACCGGGACTAACTAGTAAAAGACCTAGATCCGGAAGTGATCTTAGAAACCAATCGCGCTCCGGGAAAAGATCTCAATATCGTATTCGTCTAGAAGAAAAACAGAAATTACGTTTTCATTATGGTCTGACAGAGCGACAATTACTTAGATATGTTCGTATCGCCGGAAAAGCCAAAGGGTCAACAGGCCAGGTTTTACTACAACTACTTGAGATGCGTTTGGATAACATCCTTTTTCGATTGGGTATGGCTTCGACCATTCCTGGAGCCAGACAATTAGTTAACCATAGACATATTTTAGTTAATGGTCGTCTAGTAGATATACCAAGCTATCGCTGCAAACCCCGAGATATTATTACTACGAGGGATGAACACAGATCCAGAGCTCTGATTCAAAATTCTATTGATTCATCCCAAAAAGAGGAATTGCCAAAACATTTGACTCTTCACTCATTGCAATATCAATATAAAGGGTTAGTAAATCAAATAATAGATAGTAAATGGGTCGGTTTGAAAATCAATGAATTGCTAGTCGTAGAATATTATTCCCGTCAGACTTGAACCTAACTATCATTTTTTTTTTTTTATTTTGCCCCCCTTTTCGCTGAAGGAAATAGATTTAAGGGTTTTGATAAGGAATAGAGAATCTCTTCTATCAAATTCAAAATCCAATAAAAAAATCAAAAGAAGGGTCTTACTGTTGGAATCATGGTAGTTGGAATGATGGTATCAATTGGTATTTAATACATTGTTTGTGGTCGGTAACGTTGGTGAATTAGTAGGTGAAGGTACGGAAAGAGAGGGATTCGAACCCTCGGTAAACAAAAGCCTACATAGCAGTTCCAATGCTACGCCTTGAACCACTCGGCCATCTCTCCTCCATAATCTTATGATTATGATCCAGAAACCAAGTAAATAGCGAATCATTCATATTATTGCAGTACAGGTACGACCAATCAATTATAAATAGAAAACCTTTCCTCAAAGAAATCAAAGAAAGGTCTTCCTTCGAGGCTCGGGGGATCAAAAAACAAACCATTTTTCTTGTTAAAAACATGAAAAACAAAACATATATTCCTATTTGTCAAGACGATGATCCCGTCTTATTCCTATTTACATAGGAATTACAGAATGACTTTCCAGTTTCATATTTCTCAACAACAATTCCTCTCATGAGCTATCCCATGGATCTATTACAAATTCCTGAATCGTCTCCTATGAATTGGATTTTTCTATTTTCTATTTTCTGGTGTATACACGCTATGCACCCAAAATGGGTGGTTATTCTATTTTCATCATGGAATGATTATTCCATCCTTTTTTCTGGTTTGATCATAATCCAATAAAAATTTTTCGAGTTATCAGAATCTGTAGGAAAAATTCCTTGATTATTCAACTTTGATGAAGATGAAATAGTCCCATCCGTTGGTATACTACTCAATTGGAATGAAATTGAATCGTATTCAAATATTTCCTACCTATCCCTGCCCAAAGCAAAAGGGCCCATTTTAGTGGAAAGCCCACATCTTTTTTTTTAGAATTAGTCCATTTTTATGTCATTTCGTACTGTACAATTCCTTTGTTTGTGGGATCATTTTACCACGAGAGGTAATGAGAAGAATTCGAAAATGGATTGCTAACTATGTCTAGATCTCGTATAAATGGAAATTTTATTGATAAGACCTCTTCAATTGTAGCCAATATCTTATTACGAATAATTCCGACAACTTCAGGAGAAAAGGAGGCATTTACCTATTACAGAGATGGTGCGATTTGATTCTTTTTTTTTTTTTACTGACCACTCCCATTCTTACGAGAAAGAGACTCGGGATGGAAAGAAAAAAGATTATTGAAATAAACCTAACGCTTAGTGAAGGTGAAGTTTGGAGATAGAACAATTCCTTCTATCGTGTATCCTCGATTGATGCAGCCTCAGATGCTTCAATTGTCGATTCTAGTATTGAGCGAAAGGTTACACCTATAGGTTCTGTATTGCAGGTTAATCCTACTCCACCAGTACCAATAGGCAGCATAGGGGAAGAAGCACTACACCTAGGAATCAACAACACGAAAACTTTGTTATTTGTTATAAATTAACCCTTTTTCCTTATCGGGATCGGGACTAACAAGAATGGTTGGGACAACAAACATCCATCTCGTTCGTACTTTGGATACCCGTAGAACCATCAAAGATCGTTGAAGTGACTAATTCCTGGAAATATGGGGCGTTGAAGACAAAGAAATCGTTAGAGTTACCATTTCTATCTAGGAAGAACACACTTAGTGTTAGTGTTAAGAAAAGACCTCTTACAGGAAGGCTGGCTAGAGATTTCTTGTAAAAACACCAGCCCCTGCCAGTTCATAATAATAATATTTCCATTTTTTTGATTCCATGGATGATATTCCCCCTATTACTATGCACCGAAGGGAGGAGCCGTATGAGATGCAAATCTCACGTACGGTTCTGTAACGGGGATTCTTTGATTTGAATAGAATGAACGACCGTAACGGATGTCAGCTCAATCCGAAGGAAATTATGCGGAAGCTTTACAGAATTATTATGAAGCTACGCGACCAGAAATTGATCCCTATGATCGAAGTTATATACTCTATAATATAGGTCTTATTCACACAAGCAACGGAGAACATACGAAGGCTTTGGAATATTATTTCCGGGCACTAGAACGAAATCCATTCTTACCACAAGCTTTTAATAATATGGCCGTGATCTGTCATTACGTGCGGCTATCTCGACTATAGAAAGAAGGAAAGAAAGATCAACCCTGCTAGTAAATATGAGAGGAAAAAAAATAGGCTTTCTACATATGCATCGTCCAAAGGGACGATTTTTATAAGCTGTAGCAAAGAAAGAAACTTCATAGGAGCCGAGATATGAAGAAATAGGTACGGCCTATATACTGGATTCTATGGATAAAGGATCTAATTGATAGAGTAAGCACCGTAAAGATCAATTAGTGAGGTTTTGTGCCGATACAATAAGGCCTGCTTATGCTTACTTATGTCATGATATGAGATAAAAGTTAGGAATCCACTTATGTAATAGAGTCGATCCACTAAAGTATTGAGCAGCGGTGTAGCATCAGATCCCAAAGATAGTAAGTCCTTTCTTTCTTATCGAGGAAAGTCTTTTTCAAAGATTCTATAATCCATTTCTATACGAAACCGAGATAGTTACCTTTCAGAAAACTCTAACAATATAGGGAGGAAATACCTATGCTTTATTTTTCTGAAGGTGGGAGAAAAGAGAAAACTGATTTTTGATCAAAATGAGAGTTTGAAACTCATGGAATTCACCTCTTCTGGTTATTTGTTTAACCCGAGACAATGGGATAGATTTACGAGAAATCTCATTCCGTTAACGTTAAATAGAGTGGATTAAGATGGGACACCAAAAGAATTGATTGCT